AGGGATCAGAGACAGTCACTGTTGGAAACTGGGGAGTTGGCTGATAAAGATGGACAGTAACGATCGCGTAATATAAATTCTTCGGCCTCGTCATCGAAAGCGGCTTCCAATTGCTCGGAAATTCTAAGCTATATGGGGGACTTGGATGGTGAGCAAAAACAATTGATCAAGAAGTTGGTCAACTTTCGCATGAAAGAAGGTAAAAAAACAAGAGTTCGTGCTATTGTTTATCAAACTTTTCATCGCCCCGCTCGAACTGAACGCGATGTAATCAAACTTATGGTTGACGCCCTAGAGAATATAAAGCCCATATGCGAAGTGGAAAGAGTAGGAAGAGCAGGTACTATTTATGATGTCCCTGGGATTGTAGCCAGGGATCGTCAACAAACCTTAGCTATTCGTTGGACCCTTGAAGCAGCTTTCAAACGACGTATAATCTACAGGACAAGCTTAGAGCAATGTTCATTTGATGAGATACTGGATGCTTACCGAAAGAGGGGAATTGCACGTAAGAAAAGGGGGAATCTTCATAGACTGGCTTCCACCAATCGAAGTATCGCGCATTTCAGATGGTGGTAAAGTGAGACCACAAAAAGAGCTCTTCCGAATGATAAATAAAAAAAGTGCTTAGTTTCGTTGGAAAAACCAACGCAAATCTCATATTTACTTTATAAAGCCGGATATATAAAAGGTTGGAGAGAGTGACTTTATGAAATTCTCTTATGTTATGTAAGTAGCTATGTAGTTAGTTAGTCTTTTTTTTCTAGTAAGCCTCTTCCCTGTGTATTAGCCCCCCTTTTTTCAAAAAAGAAGCCCCAGCTCCCTAAGAGGGACCCTTCTCTGATAAGGAAGGAAACAAAAGAATCTCAATTTTACGACAAATCCGGTCCGATGGCTGTTCTCCACTAACCACAAAGATATAGGGACTCTATATTTCATTTCATCTTTGGTGCCATTGCTGGAGTGATGGGCACATGCTTCTCAGTACTGATTCGTATGGAATTAGCACGACCCGGCGATCAAATTCTTGGTGGGAATCATCAACTTTATAATGTTTTAATAACGGCTCACGCTTTTTTAATGATCTTTTTTATGGTTATGCCGGCGATGATAGGTGGATCTGGTAATTGGTCTGTTCCGATTCTGATAGGTGCGCCTGACATGGCATTTCCACGATTAAATAATATTTCATTCTGGTTGTTGCCACCAAGTCTCGTGCTCCTATTAAGCCCAGCCTTAGTAGAAGTGGGTAGCGGCACTGGGTGGACGGTCTATCCGCCCTTAAGTGGTATTACCAGCCATTCTGGAGGAGCAGTTGATTCAGCAATTTCTAGTCCTCATCTATCTGGTGTTTCATCCATTTTAGGTTCTATCAATTTTATAACAACTATCTCCAACATGCGTGGACCTGGAATGACTATGCATAGATCACCCCTATTTGTGTGGTCCGTTCTAGTGACAGCATTCCCACCTTTATTATCACTTCCGGTACTGGCAGGGGCAATTACCATGTTATTAACCGAGAAATAGCGTAATAGAGAGAAAGGTTGTATCAATATCAAGGCAAGTGGGAGGCGAGTAATTGAATCATCATCAGGTTAGGATCGATCTAAACCAGCCCATTATTTATATGATATGATTCAACATGCCAACTATTAAACAACTTATGTTCACAGGGGCTAGAAAGACTCGGTCATAGGAACTTAGACCACCTACGCGCTGGTAAACGAAAACCACCTCGACCGGATCAGAGTAAACAACAATGTCGAATCAGGCCGCCCCTTGTCTTGAAAGAATTCACACGCGGCCACCAGCTTTCCAAAAAGAAGGGGAGATCTGCTGCTTACTGCTCACGGAAACACTAGATTTATTCATTTTCTTCAGTACTCTTTGGGTAGAGAGTAACATCCTTAGCCTTGCACATAAAATGGGAAGTATTCTCTCTACCACAATGATTACACATCACGATCATAGAGCTAAGGCCGACCCCATAATATGTGTGTAACATTCATGGGAACAACATCACACCAAATATAATCTTTATAATGACCAGAAAATAGAAACTAAACAGCATTGAGTTACCGGTATGGTAGTTTTGTTGATCCATGCGACATGATATGGTTGTGGATGTGGCTCGGTAGGAAGCTTCTATATCTCAACTGTAGAGGCTGAAACCACATTCATGCAACTCCCACCATCAATGACCAGCTTCCGTAATTCTTTGCCGCAGGTGACAAGTGTTTGAAAGATGGTTGTTCTCTTCCAATCTTACTTCTCAATCTTTGGGGCAGCGAGAGCCGAACCACCATAGCAAGGGAGGTATCTACGTCAGAATCCACCAAGTCGTCTGCATTGAACTCTGGATTCTCTTCATCTTCCTCATTTTCTGCTCCTTCTTGTTGAAGCTGTTCTTCTTGTTCCACTTGTAGGCTGGGCTTTGTTGGAGAGGTGTTGTCCTAGCAGTTCGGTTGCCATCAGTAAGCCTTTTTGCTGCTATCTC